ACGCAACGATGATTTTTCTCAACAAATCACAAAGACATTGGAACCTTATATTTTATCTTCGGAGCTTGGGCAGGTATAGTAGGTACCTCATTAAGATTGATTATTCGAGCTGAACTAGGACAGCCAGGAAGCCTAATTGGAGATGATCAGATCTACAACGTTATTGTTACAGCCCACGCCTTCGTGATAATTTTCTTTATAGTTATACCCATTATAATCGGAGGATTTGGGAATTGACTCGTACCCCTTATATTAGGAGCCCCAGATATAGCCTTCCCCCGGATGAATAACATGAGATTCTGACTTCTACCATTCTCTCTTACCCTTTTACTAACAAGAGGAATAGTAGAAAGAGGGGTAGGTACCGGATGAACAGTTTACCCACCACTAGCAGCAACTATTGCCCATGCAGGGGCCTCCGTTGATCTTGGGATTTTTTCCCTTCACCTAGCAGGTGTTTCTTCCATTCTGGGTGCTGTTAATTTCATAACCACCGCAATTAACATGCGAACCAGAGGGATAACCATAGACCGAATACCTTTATTCGTATGATCAGTCTTTATTACAGCTGTACTACTACTTTTATCACTTCCAGTCCTTGCAGGAGCAATCACTATACTTCTCACAGATCGAAATCTTAACACAACATTTTTTGACCCAGCAGGCGGGGGAGATCCGATTCTATACCAGCATTTATTCTGATTTTTTGGTCACCCAGAAGTCTATATCCTAATTCTTCCTGCCTTCGGAATAGTTTCTCATATTGTCACACAAGAATCAGGTAAAAAAGAAGCATTCGGAACCTTAGGTATAATTTATGCTATGACAGCGATCGGAATCCTGGGATTCCTGGTTTGAGCCCATCATATATTTACAGTGGGTATAGACGTCGATACTCGAGCATACTTTACATCCGCAACCATAATTATTGCTATTCCTACCGGAATCAAAATCTTTAGGTGATTAAGGACTCTACAGGGGTCCCGATTCTCCTATTCACCGTCACTCTTATGAACCTTGGGGTTCATTTTCCTGTTTACAGTAGGTGGATTAACAGGCGTAATCTTATCAAACTCTTCAATCGATATTATTCTTCATGATACCTACTACGTTGTAGCCCACTTCCACTATGTCTTATCCATGGGTGCAGTATTCGGAATTTTTGGAGGTATTGTCCACTGATTTCCCCTCTTTACAGGATACTCACTAAACCCGTCCTGATTAAAGCCCCACTTTCTAACTATATTCCTAGGCGTAAATCTAACTTTCTTCCCCCAACACTTCTTAGGGCTAAACGGAATACCTCGACGGTACTCAGACTATCCAGACGGATACACATCATGAAACATTGTCTCATCAATCGGATCCCTTATCTCTTTAGTGGCAGTCTTTTGATTCATAATTATTGTCTGAGAAGCTTTCGTTTCAAAACGTCAAATCTCTTTCCCAATCTCGCTCCCGTCATCTATCGAGTGACAACACCCTTACCCGCCTGCTGACCATAGATACGCAGAAATCCCCCTAATCTCTAATTATCTAAAATGACAGACAGATGTATAGGATTTAAGCTCCTACCAGGAAGAACTAACTTCTTTTAGAAATGCCAACATGAGGATCCCTAGGGCTTCAAGACAGAGCCTCCCCATTAATGGAACAACTAACATACTTCCACGACCACACCATATTTATCCTTATTCTTATCACCACATTAGTAGGATATATTATAGTAAACTCGGCTTTTAACCTATTTATTAATCGGTTCCTTTTAGAAAACCAAGAAATCGAAATCATTTGAACAATCCTACCAGCTATTATCCTGATCTTCATTGCTATGCCCTCCCTACGCCTACTCTATTTACTAGACGAAACAAACAACTCAAGAATTACAATTAAAACTATCGGACATCAATGATATTGATCCTACGAATACTCAGATTTTCTAAATATTGAATTTGACTCCTACATGACACCCTATGACGGGGAATCCAATTCAAGCTTACGCCTATTAGAGGTCGACAACCGTGTCCCCATTCCTTTTAATACTCAAATCCGATTAATTATCTCAGCCGCAGATGTAATTCACTCCTGAACAGTTCCATCCCTAGGGGTAAAAGCCGATGCCGTCCCTGGACGGCTAAACCAAATTAGATTCCTAGTGAGTCGACCAGGCCTATTCTATGGTCAATGTTCAGAAATCTGTGGTGCAAACCACAGATTTATACCTATCCTAATTGAGAGAATTTCAGTTGACTCCTTCTTAAATTGAATTTCCAATAACTCCGAACTATTCTCTTAGTTGCACCACTTGGGGCTCTAGATAACTTTGTAAGTTTAGGTCTTTTAAACCTAAAAAAGTAGCTATAGCCCTACTTCTAGTGACTTAAAAATTAGTTAATAAATAACATTAGCTTGTCAAGCTGAAATAATCTACCTTGATATTTTTATATGCCTCAAATAAGCCCGTTACTCTGACTAAACTTATTTCTAATATTCATCTTAGGTTATCTCCTGTTCTCAATTCTAAACTTCTTCTCTAAGCCCCCAATCAAAACAGGGGTTCTTCCCATTAAACCAAGACTTTCTGAAAAAACCTGAAAATGATAACAAGATTATTTTCGATTTTCGAACCTTCGTCGAGGATTCTCTCACTAAATCTTAACTGACTAGCTACTTTTTTAGGTTTCCTATTTATACCTGTATTCTTTTGGGCCTCACCTTCTCGGTGACTTCTCCTATGATCGAGGATCCTTCACACACTACACAACGAATTTAAAACAATTCTAGGTCCATCAAATCCAGGTTTAACACTTATGCTCGTTTCACTTTTTAGATTTATCCTCTTCAACAATTCATTGGGTCTCCTTCCCTACATTTTTACTAGCTCAAGCCACTTAGCTATAACCCTAACCTTAGCGCTACCGCTTTGATTATCATTTATTTTATTTGGGTGATTAAACCACACTCAACATATACTCGCGCACCTAGTGCCCCAAGGAACCCCAAGAGTGTTAATACCCTTTATAGTAATTATCGAGACAATTAGAAATATTATTCGGCCAGGGACGTTGGCCATTCGATTGGCGGCTAATATAATTGCAGGACATCTCTTATTAACCCTCCTAGGAAACATAGGACCTCTCCTGTCCACAAAACTCCTTTCGCTTCTGATCATAGCCCAAATTATACTCTTAATGCTGGAATCTGCCGTTGCAATTATCCAATCCTATGTTTTCGCAGTCCTTAGAACCCTATACGCCAGAGAAGTAAACTAATGTCATCACATAGACACCATGCATACCACTTAGTGGACATAAGCCCATGACCCTTAACAGGATCCATCAGTGCAATACTTCTCACGTCAGGTCTAATCAAATGATTCCATCAATTCAACCCAGACCTCCTTTTTTTTAGGTTTATTCCTATTCTCCTAACTATAATTCAATGATGACGAGATGTTACTCGTGAGGGTACCTATCAGGGACTCCACACCCAGACTGTTATAAAAGGACTCCGATGGGGTATAATTCTTTTTATTGTTTCTGAAGTGTTATTTTTTTTCTCGTTTTTCTGAGCTTTCTTTCATAGGAGACTTGCCCCAACTATTGAGATTGGGATATTTTGACCCCCAGAGGGTATCCAACCTTTCAACCCCTTTCAAATCCCCCTCCTAAACACCACCATCCTACTCTCCTCGGGAGCAACCGTAACATGGGCGCACCATGCGATTCTCAACTCTAACCACTCGGAGGCAATTCAAAGATTAGGTCTCACTATTATATTAGGAATTTACTTTACCTCTCTTCAAGCCTACGAGTATATTGAAGCATCTTTTTCAATCGCAGATTCAATTTACGGTACTACTTTTTTTGTAGCAACTGGATTCCATGGCCTTCATGTAATTATTGGGACCTCATTCCTCTCTATCTGTTTTTACCGTCTTTATAAATGCCACTTCTCCAACAACCACCATTTCGGGTTTGAGGCTGCGGCCTGATATTGACACTTTGTTGACGTAGTATGATTATTCCTCTATGTTTTCATCTACTGATGGGGGAGATAATTTTTTAGTATAATATGTACATTTAGCTTCCAACTAAAAAGTCTAATTTTTAGAAAAATTAATCTTAATTATTTACTTAATTGTCTTAATAACGCTAACCATTACAACCTCAATTATATTAATTTCATCAATTTTATCAAAAAAAACTGTCCTTGACCGTGAAAAAATGTCACCATTCGAATGTGGATTCGACCCAAAAACTTCTGCACGGCTTCCTTTCTCATTACGGTTTTTCCTAATCGCCGTAATCTTCTTAATTTTTGATGTGGAAATCACTCTTTTGCTCCCCTTGGCTAACGTTTCCCCTTTCACTAATATCTTCTCTTGGAGATTTTCGGGACTATTTTTCATTTTAATTCTACTTTTAGGGCTGTACTTCGAGTGGTATAAAGGAGCATTAGAATGATCTAATTGGAATTGTAGTCAACTATGACATATGACTTGCACTCATAAAGTGTTTAAAACCTTTTTCAAATTAGAAAGCGAAAATTTGCATTTAGTTTCGGCCTAAATTTTGGTCTTGACCTCTAATTTTAATGGAAGCCAAAATGAGGCTTATCACTGTTAATGATAGAACTGAAGCACCCTTCCCATTAAAGAGATATATGCCAAAGAGAAAGCTTCTAACTTAACTCCTAAGCGGTTAAATTCCGTTTACTTCTCTTTTTTATAGTGTAACTAACACATTACATTTTCGTTGTAAAGTTGAAGATTTTTCCCTTCTAAAAATATCTACTTACAGGCAAAACGCCACCTTTGCAACTTCAACGCAAAATTCTTACTTTAAATATGTAAGTTATAAAAAAATAAAAAATACAATAATAACCCATACGAAAAACCTTTTCATGTATGTTATAATTATATTCTCCTGGCTAAACTGCAAATACCCCGAACCGGATACTAACCTTTGAAAAGTACCTTCTCCCCCAAAATATTCAGACCACCCCTTGTCTCCAACTTTAAAAAGGATTCTCCCTCTTTTCAACCTCAAATGAGATAACCTTAATGTAGATAAAATAGGTATAAATCACATAGAGCCCATAAACACAACACAAGAATAAGACTTTAGAACTCTTGAATTATGACTTGCCCTCACTATATTTACAATATAACCTATTAAAGCTCCGACTCCCCTCACTAATAATGCTAACACCTTAAATAACAGTCTCAAACAAATTATATAAGATTCCGGAAAAATGGCTCAAGCCAGACTTGAACCCCCAATCACTGCCCCAACCCTGAAGGTTGCAATTCCCCTTATTATTATCCTATGCCTCTCCCTAACAAACATCATTGATCTTATATTAGATATAGAACTTAATCTATAGAAAACCAACCGAAAAGTGTAACATACTGTCAAACCTGTAGCTAAAGTGTACAAGAGGAATCCCAAGAAATTAATTTCCCTTATAAACGCCACTTCCAAAATTAAATCCTTTGAATAAAATCCCGCTAAAAAAGGTATACCGCATAGAGCCAAATTAGCTAAATTTATACAGACCCTAGTGAAAGGTATACACACTACAAGACTTCCTATATTTCGAATATCTTGATATTCCTTAACCCTATGAATAACCATTCCTGCACACATAAATAATAGAGCCTTAAACAAAGCATGAGTTAGTAAATGGAAAAAAGCAAGATCGGCAAACCCTAGGGCCAAAATACTTATCATTACTCCCAATTGGCTCAAAGTAGATAGGGCAATAATTTTCTTTAAATCAAACTCAAAATTTGCCCCCAATCCCGCCATAAATATTGTTAAACAAGAAATAATCAATAAAAAAGCTTGAACAGAAGACCCCTCTAACGCGGCACTAAACCGAATTAGAATATAAACCCCAGCCGTCACTAAAGTTGAAGAATGAACTAGGGCTGAAACAGGCGTGGGAGCTGCCATGGCAGCTGGCAACCAAGCAGAAAACGGAATTTGAGCTCTTTTGGTTATCGCAGCCACACACATTAATATCTTTAGCAATAAAAAATTTTCTCCCAAATATTCTCTAAAAAAAATAAAATTTCAGCCCCCTAAAGCAAATAGAAGAGAAATACTTAAAAGAATCCCCACGTCCCCCACACGGTTAGACAACACAGTTAACATCCCGGCATTAGCAGATTTCTCATTCTGATAATAAATAACTAATACATAAGAAATTAGCCCGAGGCCATCCCAACCGAGAAGAATCCTAATCAAATTAGGACTAATAATCAAAGCTCCTATAGACAAAACAAAAGCAAGAACTAAATATATAAACCGATTATACCTCTTATCCCCATGTATATAATCCCCACTATAATACATCACCATGCATGAAATAAATAAGACAGCACCCAAAAATAAAGTCCTAATCCAATCGTAAACTAAAGTAGCTACAATAGAAGAAGAGTTCAATGAAATAATTTCCCACTCAATTACATACCTTAATCCTGAATTCAACCTCGCTAAACTCAAGCTAATAGAAATAAATGCCATAAGTCCCAGAAATACTAATCTTACCAAATGACTATAAACTCTTCACAACATGATTTAAAATAACCAATTATATCTCTGGCGCCACAGACCAATGTTTTTGTTAAACTATTTAAATTTTTTCTTGTTTTAATAGTTTAAAAAAAATTTTGGTCTTGTAAACCAAAGAAGAAGAATCCTTTCTTAAAACTTTATTCACTTTATAAAATCTTATATTTTATGCTCCCCCTCACGTTAAGTATCGCTTTACTATTCTCTACCCTAACACATCCGCTTTCTATAGGGCTTACACTTTTAGTCCAAACAGTTTTAATCTGCATTCTATCAGGATTATTCAATCCTTCATTCTGATTCTCGTATGTTCTCTTCCTAATCTTTTTAGGGGGTATATTGATCCTTTTTATCTACGTCTCTTCACTAGCGTCTAACGAAACCTTTAAAATTCACTGGAAATCTGCAATACTTATGATTCCCCTATTGGGGGTCTCCTTGCTCCTTGTCTTCATAGACCCTATGCTTTACCCATCTAAATTTTTCAATCTACCTTTCCTTATAGCCCCTGAAAACAAATTAGATTTGTCTAGACTACCCTCCGGCCCTATCTACTCGCTCCCATCTGCTCTCCTTACTATTTTCATAATTTCCTATCTTTTACTTACCTTGATTGTTGTAGTCAAAATTATTAACATCACTTCTAGCCCTCTACGACCATCAAAAATATAACCCCAGAGAATAGTTTATAAAAAATATTAATTTTGGAAATTAAAGACAAAAGCCTTTGCTTTTTTCCCTGAATACTCGTCCTCAGCCGAAAGCTAATTTTTTAATTACTTAACTAAAACTATTTCAACTATTTGATCCTTTCGTACTAAAATAATTCTATATTTCTTAAAAGATAGAAACCAACCTGGCTCTCGCCGGTCTGAACTCAAATCATGTAAAAATTTAAAGGTCGAACAGACCTTCTCCTGAAATTGCTACACTTCAGAGAAACTTTTAATTCAACATCGAGGTCGCAAACTCTTTTGTCGATAAGAACTCTCAAAAAAAATTACGCTGTTATCCCTGAAGTAACTTGTTCTTGAATCCTAAGAAAGGATCACAAACTCAAATATCTTTGACCTTAATCTAAGACAGTTATAATTAAATTATATCCTAGTCGCCCCAACTAAACATCTACCCAATAATAAATTTTAATCTCCTTAATTATTTTTAATTAACTTAATGTATAAACTTTACAGGGTCTTATCGTCCCTTTAATACATTTAAGCCCTCTCACTTAAAAGTTAAATTCAATTTTTAGGACAAAGACAGTTTATTTCTCGTCCAACCATTCATTCCAGCCTCCAATTAAAAGACTAATGATTATGCTACCTTCGCACGGTCATAATACCGCGGCCTTTCAGTTCCCAATGGGCAGGCTAGACTCTATAAAACTATCATACAGACATGTTTTTGATAAACAGGCGGAAATATCCGTTTGCCGAATTCCTTTGTCCTATCAAACGCTCTAATAAATTTATTAATCTATTTAATATAGATAACTTACAAGATACTTTATATACTAATATATTCATTTTAAATTTTTAAATTAAATCTTAAAAAACTCTTTTTTACCTTCCCAAAAAATATATAAATATTCACCGTAAATATGTCCCAGGTATAACCCTTTGAAAACATAGCTACCCTTAAGCCCAGTTTTACACCAATTTCTTATATCCTTATAGTACTAATTGTCAGATAAGGAGCTTTACCCCCCTACCCCTATGCCTTACCATTCTCTAATGTAAGGAAAAAATTAAATTTTTTTCAAAAAAAACCAGATATCTTAAAGCCCGATTAACATTTCACTACTAAGATGAAGTTTCAAATCTTTTTAACACAAAAACTTATCCCTCAACCTAGCTATCCTTATTTCGGGAAAAATAAATATAACTACTTAATATAAAATATCCCTAATACACAAGGTACTAAATTCTATTTATACTTCACCATTAATACCTTTTAAATATATTTCAACTCTCCTTCACAGTACTCTACCCTATCGCCAAAACTCTGTTTCTATTTACATACTTAAACTCACAAAATACTTTTTTTATACTTCTATTCAAGCGACTCTCCTTAGAGTTTCAAAACAAATCGCTCCTTGCGATAAACCCTTTCAACGTAAGTGAAACACTAATTTTTAGCTTTATTTTGACTATTTATTAAAGTCTCCTACTTGATCATCCAAGAAAATAAGATCAAGTTTTTACTATTTAATCCCAAAAGAACATCATAAAATTTTATGAGAGATTTAACGACTCTTCATGCCAAAAAATTGGCAAAAAATCTCTTTATTAACTTTAATTCATAAAGAACTAATTCTCTTCAATGAGAATTAGCCCTCCCTATAAAATATCTTGATTTACTAATTTAATTAACTTCTTCTCTACTATATATACATTTCTAGATATATAATAGAAATCATCGAAGAATTATCTAATATTAAAATTATATAACATTCAAAATATATATAATATTCCAGTGTATCTTCCTGATACGTTACTATAAAACAAAGCTTCTTCTCATATTCCCAATACATTCTACTAGGAATATCTCCTCTTAAATGTACGAGATCTATATGAGTAGTTAACCTCCTATAAAGGAGAATCCTCGACCTTGAGGGAGAATTCTCCTTTATAAGAGGTTAATTACTTATTTAGCCCTAAGATTTATAATCTTATTTAAGTAGATATAAAGTCTTCTTGTATTATATTGCTTCAAATATAAGTTATAAGCATATATCTGTATATATATATAGATAAAAGTAAAAATTTTCCCCCCCCTTTTATCAAAAATAAAAAATCATACCATTATTAAATGGTTTATTTAGAATTAATTTAAAAAGAACTATTTTATATAAAATTTAATCATTAGGGATTAACCTAACTTTTTTTCCTCAGACCTGGGCAGTTAGTAATAACCCCATTATTATTAAAAATACATATATTGGAGTCACACCAATTCCTAAAAGATCAAAGCTTTTCGTGCTCTCTACACTTTTATGCAATTTAAAAGATAAGCTAAATAAGCTAATGGGCTCATACCTCATTTATGAGAGTAATCCTCTCTCTTTTTAATGCCATTCTCCTCTTACAAAATCATATTTTCCATCTCACTGATCTCAGGAACATTTTTATCTATTTCGTCTTCCTCATGATTCTCAGCTTGAATTGGGCTAGAACTAAATCTTATATCCTTTATCCCCTTGATCTCGTCTAAAGATAATCAGCTCCCCGCCGAAGCGGCCTTAAAGTATTTCCTAATTCAAGCCCTTGGATCAGCAATTATCATTCTATCTTCTTCATTAACACCCCTTTACCCGGAGGTTGCCCTCCTACTTATTTCCTTAGCTCTTCTCCTAAAACTGGGAGCAGCACCGTTCCATTTCTGATTCCCGCAAGTTATAGAAGGTTTAAATTGAACTCAAGCAATCATTCTAATAACTATTCAGAAGCTAGCACCTATATTCCTAATTTCTTACTTGACTATAGAGCTCTTCACTAATGCTAGTGTTTTTGCTTCGGCATTAACTTGTGCAATCATCGGTGCTCTGGGAGGAATTAACCAAACATCCCTACGAAAGATTCTTTCATACTCATCCATCAATCACATATCTTGGATACTTATTGCCATATTAATTAATGAAACCTCATGAATTATTTATTTTATTTTATACGCATTAATCTCATCCTCAATCGGATTTTTCTTCTTATCTACCCAGTCATTCTACTTCTCGCACTTAGTAAACTCAAACATAAGGCCCCTATCTAAAATTACTTCAGTAATAAGACTCTATTCTTTGGGGGGAATGCCCCCGTTCTCCGGATTCATCCCTAAATGAATTATTATTCAAGAAATAATCCTATCGGGGTTTCTATTCTCTATTCTAATTCTTCTTCTATCCTCATTAGTAACTCTTTACTTCTATATCCGATTAACTCTATCGTCCATTTCAGTCTCATACGCCCAAAGAAAATGAAACTTAACTCGCGAAAACTTAAATACTCTTAGTACCCCCCTATGAGGTTCATTAAATTTATTTGGACTTCTAATTCCATCCTCTCTTCTAGTTATTTAAGATTTTAAGTTAATTAAACTTACATCCTTCAAAGCTGTCAAAAAAAGTCAAATCTTTTAAATCTTACTCCTAATTCCTAATAATAAGGAAGTTCTAACTTCTTCTTAGATTTACAATCTAACGCCTCTATCTCAGCCACCTTATCCTACAAACAAGATAAAACTAATACACCTTTAGTAAACATTACATTTAAGGGGACTCTGTGTATTATTAAAACAAAATATTCTCCTATCTTCCCTGAACAACAAGAATACAAAGAATTTATAAATAACCCATGTTGCCTCAAAGAATACATATACAAAGTATATGCTGCCCTAAAGAAAGATAAAATACCTACCCCAATTATAATCAACTTACTCCATCTCACTACTCTAATAATTAAGCTAATCTCCCCCATCAAATTTAATGTAGGAGGCGCTGCTATATTCCCAATAACCAACAGGAATCACCATAAACCTATTCTAGGTATAAAACTTAGCAACCCTTTGCTAATTATTAGCCTACGGCTCCCAAGCCGTTCATAGACCATATTAGCTAAACAAAATAAACCTGAAGAACATAGCCCATGACCAACTATTACTACTAATGCCCCATTCAAACCCCAGCTCCTTATGCTCACTAAGCCTCCTAAAACCAATCCTATATGGGCCACTGAAGAATAGGCAATCAACGATTTCATATCGACCTGACGAAGACATATTAAACTAATAATTACCCCCCCTAAAATACCTAAACTTATCCACACCCAAGAAAATATTTTATTGATTTCAGAAAATAAAGCTAGAACCCGAATCAAACCGTAACCCCCCAACTTTAACAACACCCCCGCCAAAATTATAGACCCGGCTACGGGGGCCTCGACATGAGCCTTTGGAAGTCATAAATGAAACATAAACAAAGGTAATTTTACTATAAACGCAAACACGGTGCAAAAATACCACAACACCCCAAGGGTGTTGCTCCCTCGTCTTCCTATTAGAACGCCTATACTCAACCTCCCTTCTAACCTATATAATCTTAATAAAGATACTAATAAAGGTAGTGAAGCAAACAGAGTATAAAATAATATATAAATCCCAGCTTGAATACGCTCGGGTTGATACCCTCAACCTAAGATCAACATTAGCATTGGAACTAATGATCTCTCAAACCTAATATAAAACATTAAATAATTTACCGATCTAAAAGTTAGAAGCAAAACTAATAGCAAAATCAAGTTTACCAATAAAAATCCAGCATAGAAATTCCTGGCCCTTTTGACCCCTAATCTTCCATATAACATTAGTATAACCACTCAAACTCTTAGTATAATTAAAATCCAGCTCAAATTATCGACCCCTAGTATATGGCCCAAATTAAAAAAACAAAAATCATGATTCAATCTAATTAATGCAACAAAACACATAACAAGTAAGCCAATTTGAACCAGACCTCAATTCATTACAAATCTTATCAAAACGATATTCAACACCAAAAACTTTAACATATTAAAATACCAAACCTCCTAAAATAATCATTCCCATGAGAACGAACAGTAGAAACTAATAAAGATAAACCTAAAGCACCTTCGCAAGCAACTATAATTAAAAAAAATATTACAAATACACCCTCTAAACCAACCCCAGCTATATTAACCCTTAATATCCCAAAAACACTTAATATTACAAATTCTAAACCCAACAAGACATTTAGCAAATGCTTATGATTAGAAATAAATGCCCTTAACCCACAAATTGCCATAACCATAAAGCAAAACCCCCCAACTCTTAACACTAACATATATATGTTATTTTACAAATAGGTCAATTAAAAACTTAATTTTAATAAACAAATGACTTCACCTATACGTAAATACCACCCTTTATTTAAACTTGCAAACTCAGCATTTATTGATATGCCTATCCCAAGAAATATTTCAATCTTGTGAAACTTTGGATCCCTTTTAGGATTATGTTTAGTCGCCCAAATCGCTACAGGTGTCTTTCTATCTATCCATTTTTCTTCCCATATCGACCTAGTGTTCTCTAACGTAGCCCACATCTGCCGGGATGTAAATTACGGGTGATTGTTTCGCACCCTTCACGCCAACGGGGCTTCTTTCTTTTTTATCTGTATTTACTCTCATATTGGTCGGGGAATTTACTACGGGTCCTATGTTCTCTTTCATGCTTGAATAATTGGAGTTTTAATTTTATTTATAACTATAGCTACAGCCTTCCTAGGATATGTACTACCTTGAGGTCAAATATCGTTCTGAGGCGCTACAGTAATTACAAATTTATTCTCTGCCATTCCTTACGTCGGCACAGACCTAGTTCAATGGATTTGAGGTGGGTTCGCAGTCGACAACGCTACTTTGACACGATTCTTTACCTTCCATTTTCTCGTTCCATTTCTGATCGCTGCAACAACTCTTATTCACATTTTATTTATCCATAACTCCGGAGCTAACAACCCTCTAGGGTTGGCCACATCAATAGATAAAATTCCCTTTCACCCTTATTTTACATTTAAAGACATTGTAGGATTTCTAATTATATTCATACTTTTAATCCTACTCACCCTCCTCAACCCGTACCTCCTTAGAGACCCTGATAATTTCACACCCGCTAACCCTTTAGTCACACCTGTTCATATTCAACCTGAATGGTATTTCTTATTCGCATATGCTATTTTGCGATCCATCCCCAACAAACTTGGGGGGGTAATTGCCTTGGTACTCTCAGTAGCTATTCTTTTTATTTTACCGTTCACCTCGCTATCAAAATTTCAAGGACTAGTATTCTATCCCCTGAATCAAATCTTATTCTGATTTTTTATCTCTGCGATTCTCCTATTAACATGAATCGGAGCCCGCCCCGTCGAAGACCCCTATATCATTACAGGACAAACCCTTACTGTTCTCTATTTCTCCTACTATGTTATAAGCCCTCTACTATCTTTCTTAACTGACTTACTTCTAGAGTGGGTATTTAGTTTATTCTAAAACAAATGTTTTGAAAGCATTAGTAGGAAAATTTTTCCAATACCCAAAACTAATTAATTTGATTTAAATTAAAGCTAATTTCAGCCCCATGAAAAAAACTAAAAAATTCAAAGATATAGGAAGAAACCTCTTTCATGCCATATATATTAACTTATCATATCGCAATCGAGGAAAAGTTCCCCGAACCCAAATAAATAAAAATCTAACCATAACCAACTTAATATAAAACCTAAACCTCAGAACATTCCCCCCTAAAAACAATAAAGTTGATACCCTTCTCATGAATAAAATACTGACATACTCAGCCATAAAAATTAATACAAAGCCTCCCCTTCTATACTCCGTATTAAAACCTGAAACGAGCTCAGACTCACCTTCCGCGAAATCAAAAGGAGTTCGATTTATCTCAGCTAAACATGAGCCCAATCAAACTATAGAAAGGGGGAACGTTAATCAAATAAACCATATATTATCCTGATATAAATTAAAATATACAAACCTGAATCTCCCCGTCAAAAACACATAAGATAATAAAATTAAAGCCAATCTTACTTCATAAGAAATTGTTTGTGCTACTGCCCGTAGCCTTCCCAGAAGAGAATACTTACAATTAGAAGACCACCCGGCCCTTATTAAAGGATACACCCCTAACCTTAGACAGCATAAAAAAAATAATACCCCTATATCGAAATTAAATAACCCCAACTCATAAGGAATTACCCTCCACAAAATTAAAGCGACAAACAATCCAAATACAGGAGAAAAATAATAAGGCAAAAAATTTGATATTAAAGGAACGCTTTGCTCCTTTACAAATAACTTCACAGCATCTGAAAAAGGTTGAAGCAACCCTAAGATTCCTAGTTTATTGGGTCCCTTTCGAATTTGAATATATCCTAAGATCTTTCGCTCAAGGAGTGTTACAAACGCCACACCAACTAAAACACAAATAACCAACATTAAATACCTAACAATCATAATAATCACAGTACTTTAGATACTTTTACTTATAGATAACCCTATATAACTAAATTCTAAATTTAGCGCATACTTCTGCCAAAGTAAATTAATTCTAGGTGCACCTTCCAGTACACCTACTATGTTACGACTTATTCCACCTTAAATGGAAGCGACGGGCGATATGTACATATTTTAGTTCTCATATCACATAAACTTATTAAACTTATGTTACAATTAAATCCTCCTTTATAGAAACCTTTCAACTTCCAATCCGTCTAAATAAATTTCAATGTAACCCATTTCTTCTTACCCATTAACTGCACCTTGATCTAATATATTTAATTTTTTATAGTTCAATAACTAACCCAATAAGGGTTATCTAATAATGACGGTATACAAGCTGAAAAACAAAAGTAAGTAAGATTCTACGTGTAGTATCGCTTACAGAACAGGTTCCTCTAACAAGACTAAAATACCGCCAAATTCTCTGAATTTAAAGCTCATAACTCTTAATATTCAAGTAGTTACTTATTCTCCCTAAGTATAATAGGGTATCTAATCCTAGTTTATACCTTAATCTGACAGGCTTCTCTATCTTAGGGCCAAAACTTGAATTTTCTCCTAATAAACCAATTTTACCTTTTATTATCAAAAAACCAAATTAAGACTATAATCTTGATAACCCAAACTAAAATATTTTCACTCAACTTTTAAGTCTAACCGCGACTGCTGGCACAAAATTTAATCAAGCTTATTATAATTTACTAAATCGAGCTCAAACTCAATACATAATACTTCATACTGCGATCTAATAACATCTGCTTTCAAAATAAAGAATTTTAAACTCCTCATTACACCCACATCATAATATACATGTATAAACAACCATAAAACAAAAATACAAGCAAGAATCAAACTTTTACCGCCTTGCCCGCCTTAATTTATAAGATTATTCTCTTTTAGTTAATCAAATACCAAGAGAACTTATATAATAGTCTGAAACTATAGGTTTTCCTATATACAACTAAATATCTTACCCCTACAAGGGGTTCTTCCCTTTAAACATACCACCAAGTATGGTGCCTGATAAAAGGATAGTTTTGATAGAACTACTCATGTAGAACTCTACCCATCCTAACTAAACCCAAAGCTTTAGTAACTGATACATCTTCAAATTTGCAATTTGACGTCTTTTTTCCACTATAAAGCCC